TGGACGAAACAGAAGTGAGAATGTCGGCTTGAGTAGCGAAAACATTGGTGAGAATCCAATGCCCCGAAAACCTAAGGTTTCCTTCGGAAGGTTCGTCCGCGAAGGGTGAGTCAGGACCTAAAGCGAGGCTGAAAAGCGTAGTTGATGGACAACAGTTTAATATTACTGTACTGTTTGTTATTTATAATGAAGGACAAAGAAGGCTAGATCGGCCGGATGTTGGTTACCGGTTTAAACTATCAAGGTATTGATGAACGGAGAAAACGTTTTAAGCTAAGAAGTGAATACAAGATACTAAGGTATTAAAGCGATTGACGTCATACTTTCTAGAAAAGCTCTAATTATGTTAAATAATAAATACCTGTACCCTAAACCGACACAGGTAGGTAGGTAGAGAATACTAAGGGGAGCGAGATAACTCTCTCTAAGGAACTCGGCAAAATAGCTCCGTAACTTTGGAAGAAGGAGTACCCATGTAGGGTTGCAATAAATAGGCCCAAGCGACTGTTTATCAAAAACATAGGTCTCCGCGAAGTCGCAAGACAATGTATGGGGGCTGACGCCTGCCCAGTGCCGGAAGGTTAAAGAAGCTGGTTAGTAACTAACGAAGCTAGCGACTGAAGCCCCGGTGAACGGCGGCCGTAACTATAACGGTCCTAAGGTAGCGAAATTCCTTGTCGGGTAAGTTCCGACCCGCACGAAAGGCGTAACGATTTGGGCACTGTCTCAGAGAGAGACTCGGCGAAATAGAATTGTCTGTGAAGATGCGGACTACCTGTACCTGGACAGAAAGACCCTATGAAGCTTTACTGTAGTTTGGAATTGAATTTGGGTTTAATTTGCGCAGCATAGGTGGGAAGCTAAGATTATACATTTGCGGATGTATATGAGCTATCAGTGAGATACCACTCTTATTAAACTAGAATTCTAACTTTGAAGCCGTTAACCGGCCAAAAGACAGTTCCAGATGGGCAGTTTGACTGGGGCGGTCGCCTCCTAAAAGGTAACGGAGGCGTGCAAAGGTTCTCTCAGGCTGGTCGGAAATCAGTCGTAGAGTATAAAGGCAAAAGAGAGCTTGACTGCAAGACCTACAAGTCGAGCAGAGACGAAAGTCGGCCTTAGTGATCCGACAGTGCTGAGTGGAAAGGCTGTCGCTCAACGGATAAAAGTTACTCTAGGGATAACAGGCTGATCTCCCCCAAGAGTTCACATCGACGGGGAGGTTTGGCACCTCGATGTCGGCTCATCGCATCCTGGGGCGGTAGCACGTCCCAAGGGTTGGGCTGTTCGCCCATGAAAGCGGTACGCGAGCTGGGTTCAGAACGTCGTGAGACAGTTCGGTCCATATCCGGTATAGGCGTTAGAGTATTGAGAGGATTTCTCCTTAGTACGAGAGGACCGGGAGAAACATACCGCTAGTGTACCAGTTATTGTGCCAACAGTAAACGCTGGGTAGCTAAGTATGGATTGGATAACCGCTGAAAGCATCTAAGTGGGAAGCCTTCCTCAAGATGAGTACTCTTTCCTTTTTAAAGGATAAGATCACGGTAAGACTAGCCGTTAGATAGGCATCAAGTGTAAGTATAGCAATATATTCAGCTGAGATGTACTAACAGATCGAATACTTAACAATAACTAATTTTATGTAAATTTTTGTCTTGATATTTATAGCGTAGTGGACCCACACCAATCCATACCGAACTTGGTTGTTAAACGCTACAGCGGCAATGATACTTGGAAGGGAGCTTCCTGGGAAAGTAGCTCAATATCAGGACTAAAGACATTAAATTCTATCTAGGATTTACTATTTTGCTCAGAAGCAAGCCTGATTTTACCTAATCTTGACCATTCTTGTAGTAAACTGATTGATGACTTATTTGTAATAGATAATGGTATTGAATTATCGATTGCCTGCTTTATATCGTTCATTTCAAATTCCCTTTTTTCATAAAATGCATTATGCATTGCTTCAACAATTGATTGTTTTATTTCAGCTCCTGAAAAACCATCAGTTAAATCAGCTAATTCATTACAATGAAACTTATGAATAGATAAAGGTCTAAATTGCAGCAAATGAATTTTAAAAATATGACGCCTTTCTTCCATATTAGGTAAATCCAAGAAAAAAATTTCATCAAACCTCCCTTTTCTTACCAATTCGCTGGGTAAAAGATCTATATTATTGGCTGTTGCTACAACAAAAACGGAAGTCTCTTTTTCTGATAACCATGATAAAAATGAACTAAAGACTCTATTAGTTGTTCCACTATCTATATTACGACTGGAATTAAAAAAAGCTTTATCTATTTCATCTATCCATAAAATACATGGAGCTAGTTTTTCTGATATTTGAATAACTTCTCTTATACGCTTCTCTGATTCTCCTACCAAACCAGCAAATATTTTACCTATATCTAATTTTAGCAATGGAAGATTCCATTGCTGTGAAATAACTTTAGCGCTTAGTGACTTTCCTGTACCCTGAACACCAACTAATAAAAGACCCTTAGGTTTTGGTAACCCATAATTATAAGCTTGATCTGAAAATGCCATAGACCTTTTAATAAGCCAGTGTTTTAAATTTGTTAATCCACCTATATCTTCAAGTGTTTGATTAGAAGGATAAAATTCCAATATATCTGTTTGTTTAATTAATTCTTTTTTTTCTTCCAAAATATAATAAGCCATTTGCTCTAAAGACTTTTTTGATAATATAAATCTTGCAACAGATCGACGAATTTGATCTATAGTAAATCCCTGATAATTTTTAGCTAAACTTTTTAAATATTGAATCTTTTTTACATCATAAGACATCACAAAAGATAAACGTTCTAACTCAAGCTGAATTTCAATTAAAGTAGGTAATGGAAACTCAGTAACCATAACTATACTCTTCAAAGTAGTAGGAATAGATAATTCAGATGCAACAATTACAATACTACAGTTTAAACTCTTTAGCTGACCAGATATATTTTTTAACTTTCTACTAATTGATATATCATTAACAAATACATGAAAATCTTTCAATATGAATATTTTTGATGTCCTTGAGTCAGTCTTTTGAATAATTTCTAAAGCCTCTAAAGGATTTTTTGCAGCTTCACCTATATAATTGGGATTATTATTATAACCATCTATAAAATTCCAAGAATACATCAAACAATTGTGATATTTCTTCTCTATTAATTCATTAATAGTAGAAACTAGCCTATTTTCTTCCTCTGTAACAATATATATAATAGAATATTGTGAAACCAGTAGACCGAAAATTTTATTAAAAAAATTCATTACAATAAATAACAACTAAATAGCAACTTTCAATCTTTTTTTACTACGCCTTGATTTTATAACCCGTCTACCTGCAGAAGTTTTCATTCTAGATCTGAAACCAGATTTCCGTATTTTTTTTAGTTTAGTACCTTGTAAAGTTTGTTTGCTCATTGTATGTTTAAATTAATAAATAAAAAAATTCATTATGAACTTAATACAAAAATTATATATGAAAATCATATGATTTGTACATATTTTTTAAACTTAAATTTATACGATGTATGGATTTTTGATATATACTTATTATTTATAATTTTCTTTCTAGGGCTTGTGTCTTATCTGATTGTAATTGAATTAATAAAATACATCACTTATTTTATAATAGACAAAAAAAACAATGTATTTATTCAATGTAAAAAGTATGCTTTTACAAAACAATGGCTATCATATATTATGGCCCTAGAATTTAGTAGAATCAACAAGATAGAATTATCAAAAAATTCTATAAATCATATTTATAGCAAAATAGGCTTATGCTTTGATCAGTTAACACATTATCAAGCAGCAATAAAATATTATTCAAAATATCTTCAAGATGACCCAAGCAATATATATATACTAGAAAAGCTTGCTTCTATTTACAAAAAACAAAAGAATAATGAACAAGCATTATCTATTTATAAAAAGCTTATCGCAATAGACCCAAAAAACAAAGAAGCCGTAAAATACCTTGATTGATTTATAAATAAATAAATCGGGATAGCAGGACTTGAACCTACGACATCCTGCTCCCAAGGCAGGCGCGCTACCAAACTGCGCTATATCCCGAGTTAAATTAATATTAATTATACTAAAATAATTTATCATTGTCCATTTTTAAATCATATACTATAATGGATACCAAAACATTCCCTTTACACCATCAGGGTCTGTTACAAAACCTAAATTACTATAAAAAGCCACTACATTAGGGTCAGCAAATAAAGTTATAGTACTAATATCTGCGTGTCTTAAATACTTAATCGTTTGATTCATAAGAGTTTTACCAAGACCATGGCCTTGAAATTCTGGATGAATTACAACATCCCAAATTGTTGCATTAAATGCATTATCTGAAGTTGCTCTTGCAAAACCAATTAATTGCCGCTTATGATCATTGTCACAAAATAAAGAAACGGTTAAAAAGCTATGCTCTATAGCGATTTTAACTTTTTTAACTGGTCTACGAACCCAACCAACAGCATCACAAAGTTTTTCTAAATCATAAATATCAATTTGGTTATTTAAACTTATATATACTCTTTGCTTTTGACCATCAATTTGTAAACCTTCAATCAAAAGTATTTTATCAACTGACAAAGGATAGACTTGATTTTTAGTTATAATTTTATTATAAATTTTTGTGCTCGTAAAAAAATTTTTCCAAAAAGACATATTAAATTATTCTCATTTATTTTATCACATTAAAAAAACACTGAATTGATTTCAATATTTTATTTTCAATAAATGTTACTATTTCAGCAAAAATACAAAATTATATACTATTGTTAGTATATTATAACAAGTTTTTAATTTTAAATTTGCTTGTAACTTTTTGTTATATTAAATAGATATCAGAATTCAAAAATTTATATGATAAAAAAAATAATAAATTTCATATTTTTAATTGTTTTATTAACTTACATTAGTCCAACAAAATCATTAGCAAATATCGCTGGACTAACACCTTGCCATGACTCTCCTGCTTTCACTAAAAGACTAACTAATAGTGTTAATAAATTAGAGGGAAGACTATCTAAATATGACCCAAGCAGTCCTCCTGCGTTAGCCTTAAAAACCCAAATTGAGAAAACAAAAATACGTTTTGCTAAATATGGGCAATCAGGTATTTTATGTGGCACAGATGGTTTGCCACACTTGATTACAGATGGACGATGGAATCATGCTGGTGAATTTGTTTTTCCAGGATTATTATTTATATACATCACAGGATGGATTGGATGGGTAGGTAGAGGTTATTTAAAAGCTATATCTACTACAAACAAGCCTACAGAAAAAGAAATAATAATTGATGTACCGTTAGCCATTAAATTCTCTGTTTCAGGTTTTACTTGGCCACTGGCAGCAATACAAGAATTTACAAGTGGCAATTTAATTGCCTCTAATGATGATATCACAGTATCACCGCGCTAATTAAAAGTTTCTAATCTTAAGTAAAAAGGATAAACATACTATGGACAAGAATTTATTAACATATTTATCAACAATTCCTGTAGTAGGAGCTGTTTGGATCACATTTACAGCTGGTTTCATAATTGAAATTAATCGTTTTTTTCCAGATATTTTATTCTTTCAATTATAAAAGATTAAAAATTGATAGATATTAATCCTTAACTGAAATACATAGCACTAATCGAACAAAAACAAGCAATATGTCTATATATACTATTAGCTTGTTTTTTTATTTTTTAATCAGGAATTAATGTAAGATACTAATTAACAGATCAGAAAAAACATTTGTAATATAATGAGTTTAATAAGCCAAATCATTCTTAATGCAGATAACGAACTTAGATACCCAAGTGTTGGTGAGCTAAAATCAATACAAGACTATGTAAAAACAGGTGAAAAGCGGATAAAAATAAGCTGTTTTCTCAGAGATAAAGAAAAAGAAATAATACAAAAAGCCAGTAAAGCAATTTTTCGTATTCATCCAGAATATATCGCACCAGGAGGTAATGCAGAAGGAGCAAGAAAAAGATCTTTATGCCTAAGAGATTTTGGATGGTACTTGCGCTTAATTACATATGGCATTTTAGCCGGTGATAAAGAATCTATAGAAAAGATAGGTGTTATTGGCGTTAATGAAATGTATAACTCATTAGGTGTTCCTGTAATTGGTATGATTGATGCAATCCAATGCTTAAAAGAAGAAACACTACTAATTCTTAATATAGAAGATCAAAATATAGTAGGCCCATATTTTGATTTTATAATACAAGGAATGTCTTAAAAATTCAAAAGTAACAAAAATTTGCTTAGTTATTTATATAATGATATAATTATTTTATACTCGGAAACTTACAATTACATTAATAATAGCTAAAATATGTCAGGACTGGAAAGTAGCAGCAATAAGCTAAATTTTAAAAAGGTATTTTTCCGGGTTTTATTTTTTGTATTTTTTTACATCATATAGGTAATTGAGCTACAAAAATACAACTTTATAAAAATAACATTTATATTAAATACTACATAATATTACTTTTAAATTAACTGACTCTTAATAATGATATGACATCATCAATTATGCAAGGAGCCCGCATTCTTTCTCTAGGCTCTGCTGTTCCTGATTTACGCTTAAGCAACAAAGACATAAGTAAAATGGTTGATACATCAGATGAATGGATTGTAACACGTACAGGAATAAAAGAAAGAAGGATTTTGACAGATGCAAATAAATCAGTGGTTGATCTTGCTGTATTAGCTTCAAAAAAAGCGTTAAATAAAATCTCAATGGACCCCAAGAATATTGATTTAATTATTTTAGCCACTTCAAGTCCTAACGATCTATTTGGAAGTGCTAGCCAAATACAAGATAGAATTGGTGCTAAAAATGCAGCTGCATTTGATTTAACAGCAGCATGCACAGGCTTTGTATTAGCTGTTATAACAGCATCACAATTTATACAGAATGGCAGCTATAGTACGATCTTAGTAATTGGCGCAGATACATTATCAAAATGGACTGATTGGACTGATCGCAGTACATGCATACTTTTTGGCGATGGTGCTGGTGCAGCTATAATTCAAGCTTGCTCAAAAGAAAACAACGGAATCATCGGGTTTCAAATAAATACAGATGGTAGGCAATCAAAGGATTTATCTATTGGTTACCAAGAAAGTACAAAAGCTGATAAATCCACATGGCCATCCAATAATAATGGTCAATTTAAATATATACAAATGAATGGCAAAGAAGTATACAAATTTGCTATTTCTAAAGTTCCTAATAGTATATTAAGTTGTATCAATAAACTCAATATTAAAATAGAAGAAATAGATTGGATTGTTCTACATCAAGCTAATCAACGCATTTTAGATACTGTAGCAGAAAAATTAAATATAAGCTCCAATAAAATGATTACTAATTTAAATAGATATGGTAATACTTCAGCTGCTTCTATACCTCTGGCACTTAGTGAAGCGGTAGAATTAAATCAAATTATGTACAATGACTTTATTGCCATATCAGGATTTGGAGCAGGATTGACATGGGGAACAATCATAATTCAATGGAAATGTTAATAGAAAACAAAAAAAGTTTTCTAATACTTTTATATGTACTAAAATATAAATATTATATCAAAATATAACTTTTATTTAATTAGAATATCAATTGCTTATAAACGAACAAGGAATCAATAATGACTGCATCGTTATCTAGTTTTTTAAATAGCCTAATACTAGGTGCATTAATTGTAGTAGTACCTATAACACTAGCCTTACTATTCGTAAGTCAAAGAGATAAAACTATTAGAAATTAATTACTAAAAATTAAAATAAAAAAGTTTAGGAGATTATATAGAGTAAATTAAATTATACTATCTCCTTTTTTTTATAAAAAAGTAAAAAATTACGTAAACTAAATAGTAAAAACACTAATAAATTTAATAGTATACTATATATGAAAAGTAATATATGTCTTTAAATCAATGGCTAGCTAATAAGCGTAAAAAAAATAGAAGTATTCAAAACAATAAACAAGCTTTCAATCTGCAAGTACCAGAAAAACTCTGGATTAAATGCGATCAATGTGGTTTTTTGATGTACTATAAAATTTTACACAAAAACTATAAAACTTGCCCAAAATGTCAACACCATTTTCCTACCTCTAGTACTGATAGAATTTCTCAAATACTTGATGAAAATAGCTGGCAATCATTAAATAATAACTTACAATCTACAGATCCATTAGGTTTTTCTGATAGAAAACTTTATGGTCAAAGATTAAAAGACATGAAAATTAAAACAGGTCTATCAGATGCTGTTCAAACTGGCTTGGGTACAATAAATGCAATTAATATTGCATTAGGCATTATGGATTTTAGATTTATGGGTGGTAGCATGGGCTCTGTAGTTGGCGAAAAATTAACTAGACTTATAGAGCATGCAACAATAAAGAAAATGCCTGTAATTATATTATGCGCTTCAGGTGGAGCAAGAATGCAAGAAGGCATGTTAAGTCTAATGCAAATGGCAAAAATTTCATCAGCTTTATATAAACACAGACAAAAAGGGTTACTGTATATAACTGTCTTAACTTCCCCAACTACAGGAGGGGTGACAGCCAGTTTTGCTATGTTGGGAGATTTAATTATTGCAGAACCTAATGCATTAGTTGCATTTGCCGGTCGAAGAGTAATAGAACAAACAATCAGAGAAGATTTACCTAACAACTTCCAAACATCAGAATACTTATTCAATCACGGATTTATTGATTTAATCATTTCACGAATTAATTTAAAAAACACATTGTATAAAATATTACGTTTTTATCAAAAAAATTAGAATATTTTTTGATAAAAGCTCTAATCAAATTAAATAATAAAATCTTTTAAAAAAAAAATTATTTAAATTATTATAAAAACAATGATTTAAGTTAGAGTAAAAAGAATCATAATATATATTATTTAATATCAATAGTTTTTTATACTTGAATACACACTGTAAATTATTATGTCAAAACAAAAACAATGGACAGGTTTAGTTTGTAGTATTGCAATAATAATATTATTAGCAAACCCAACTAATGCCATAGAACTAGATGAAGCAACAAGAACAGTAACTTTAGAAGAATCTGGTAAAACAGTTGTACTTACTGCTGAACAAGTTAAGAGAGGAAAAAGATTATTTAATAACTCATGCGCACAATGCCATAATGGCGGCATCACAAAAACAAACCCAAACATTGGGCTAGAACTTGAATCACTAAGTCTGGCGGTACCCGCAAGAGACAATATTAAAAGTTTGGTAGATTATATGAAAGATCCAACAAGCTATGATGGAGAAAATTCAATCGCAGAACTACATCCAAGCATTAAAAGTGCAGAAATTTTTCCAAAAATGAGAAATTTAACAGATGATGACTTATTTGCAATAGCTGGACATATTTTAATGCAGCCAAAAATAGCTGCTGAAAAATGGGGTGGAGGAAAAATCTACTATTAATGAAAATATATTGTAGTATATATATAAGCAATATGTTTTATATTGCTTGAAGCAAATCAATAGATATTATATTTATCTACTGCTAATATAATAACATTCTAACTAATCTATTTATTCAAACAAGGATTAAAATTCATGAGATCAATACTTATTTTTTGTAGTTTACTCGTAACGCTATTATTTACAAACCCTACAGAGAATACTTTTGCTGGAGATTTAACAGCTGGTGAACAAATTTTTAATGCTAACTGCTCAGCATGCCATGCAGGAGGAAATAATGCAATTATGCCAGAAAAAACACTCAAGAAAGATATCTTAAGTGATAATAACATGAATAACATAACAGCTATTACTAATCAAGTAAAAAATGGAAAAAATGCCATGCCAGCATTTGGAGGGCGCTTAGCAGATGAAGATATAGAAAATGTTGCAACATATGTTTTAGATCAATCTGAAAAAGGATGGGAATAAAATTCTCTTAATATCTAATCCAATAAAAAAATAAAATACTGATATCAATAAACCAGTAGATAGTTAATTTAAAAACTATCTATTCTGTAGTAAATAATAGATTTATATACTTAAATTGATATTCTATTATAAAATTTTTTTATTTACCATAATCATATTCATAAAAGCTAGAATGAAAAACATGCTATATCCTGCTATTTTATATCTAAAAGATCAAAAATATTTTAAAGGTTGGTCTTTTATAAAATTCAATCAATCAATAGGAGAAGTTGTATTTAACACAGGAATGGTAGGTTACCAAGAAATAATTACAGATCCCAGTTACACAGATCAGATTATTACATTTGCCTATCCAGAAATAGGTAATACAGGCATAAATCAAGAAGATAACGAATCTAAAGAAATTTATATTAAAGGATTAATATGTAAAAATATCTCCAATTATTCATCTAATTGGCAAAGTATATCAACATTGAAACAATATTTAATCAGTAATAACATACCGCATATTTTCGGAGTTGATACTAGAGCATTAACTAAACACCTCAGAAAATATGGCTCAATGAATGGCTGCATAACAAGTAATATTATAAGCGTAAAAAATTTGCAAAAAGCAATTGACGATAGTAAACCAATGAGAGGCAAAAATTTAATTGAGCAAGTAGTTTCTAATCAAATTTATAAGCTTAAAAAGAATAGACTAAAATACAAATATAATATTTATTCTTACAAAAAATTGAACACTCTTAAAAAACCTTCACATCAAAGCTCACTCAATATTATTGTTATCGATTTTGGAACAAAGTCTAATATTCTCAATATTTTATCTAAAAATAATTGTAGAATAACAATTATACCAGCTTTCACTAAGTTCAGTAAGATAACATCATATAAACCAGATGGCATATTATTATCTAATGGACCAGGAGATCCTGCAACAGTATATTATGGAATTCATACAATTAATCAAATTATCAAATTCACTAATATTCCAATTTTTGGTATTTGTATGGGACATCAAATTCTAAATTTAGCTTTAGGACAATCTACATTTAAATTAAAGTTTGGTCATCGCGGCTTAAATCATCCATCTGGATATGCGCAAAGAGTTAATATTACAAGTCAAAATCATGGCTTTGCAGTTAATAACAAATTTTCAATAAATCAGTATCAAATTCATTTAAATCTAAATGACTCTACTATTTCTAGTACTCGATATTGTAATAAACCTGTTTTTTCAGTTCAATACCATCCAGAAGCAAATCCAGGGCCCAATGATTGTCAGTATTTGTTTAATTGCTTCCTGAAATTAGCTCAACTAACTAAAAATTTATAATACGGTTAAATAATGCATTTAAAGACTGTACACCGCGCAATTGATTAAATAATGGTAAATGGCCATCAGGAGCATTTAAAGTCCAAATAAATTCTGATGGATATCTACATGCAACACCTGCCTTTTTCCAACCTATTTTATACCATAACTTTTCCCAATTTGAATTACATGAATACCATATTCTTTTTTGTACAGAAAAACCAAACTTGCCTCCAGAATAAACACGCCATAAAGTATCTATAGTATATAAATCACTCAATGGAATTTTTATAATATCAGTGAAATAAAGCCAATTACGTTTTTTGGAATCTTGTAATTCAAGGCTTGCCAAGGTACATAAATAAGATTGCGTAATTTTATCAGCTTGTTGAAAGTTTTGTGCAATTAACAATTTCTGTAAATCACTATAATCTAATGTTAATTCTGAACTAAATTCAACTATTCCAGAGTTAAAATTAAAATTTAAACGCTTTTTAATAATATTAAAATTAGTTTTATTTAAAACTTGAAATAAAAGACCATCGATATGTGATGGTTCTAACTTATCTATTTTCAATCTTTTAATTAAAAAATTTAATAAAGCTTCTTGGCCAAAAATCCCTTCAGTCATTATATTATCAATCAAATCTAATTGCTGATTAAGTGAATTCGCTCGAAGTAACGCTTCGATCTTACTCAAAATAGCTGATCTTAAATCGCTTGTATTTTCTGTATTCATAAATAAAATCATAAAATTATAAAGATCAACAATTAAAAACTATATTTTCAACTATTATGAATCAGTTAATGTAAAATTATAAATATTATAATATTAATTAACTATTTACTGTACAAAATTGACGCAATGGAACGAACACAAAAGATAATACTATTACCTATAAGACTAATAAAAATATAAGCCGAAACTTTTAAAAAGATCCAAAAGCTCCTTTCTATTTTAGGTATAAATACATCTTGCAATTCAAGAAAAAAAAGAAAGATATACTGAATAATATGCAAATGTTGCATAGATATAAAACGACATGCATAAATATATTGCGACTGCAAATTTTTGTTATTGACTAACCAAACTCTATAACGATTGCTATAAATATCTTTAGGTTGTTGAATATATTTATATACAGCAGCTTGCCACATTAAATTATTGGTCAGTGAAGCGACAGATCTAGTAGACAAATACAACAAATTACATATTCTATTCACTGTCAAAAACTTAGTTAAGTCATTTAACGAATTTATACTATCAAATAATATACCGAGAACCAAATTGCTCGTCTGAATAACAAAGTTTTCTAGCAATATTAATACATGTTGATGTGGGGTTCTATCACTATCAAAAGCATAAATATTTTTTTTTATTTGACTAGACCCAAAAATTAGATAAATCAATAAATTTTCTAACAATAAATTATGCTCTGATTTGATTTGTGAAACCAAAGGGCCATTAATAGATAATGAGAAATTACATGAACTACTATATACATTTAAAATCTTTAAGAATTGAATAAAAATTTTATGAATTAAATCATATAAAATCTTATAATTCAATAATTCTATATGCTTAACCCTTAAATCTAATTCCACTATATCTAAAAGCAATATTTCTAATTGGTTAAGAACTATAGTAAACAATTTCTGTTTTATAGAGTCATCCAATATATCAATATATAAAAAAATATTTGATTTTTTAGAAATTAAAGAAGAGAATTTAAATCTAGTCTCTGCAAATAAATAGGCCACTTCATTGTTTAATAAAAAACTCTTATATTTTGGCCAATAAGTCAATAACATAATTTACCACTAAATAATTAAATTAACAGTTTATTAGTTAGCATACATTAATACTAATATTTTAAAAAAAAATATTTAAACAAATATGACTTTATAAATAATATATTATATAATCAAATAAAATGATATTGATTATTGTTACTAAAAAAATTAAAGTTCAAACATGTATAACTACTACTTTGCCATAGGCAGCAAAAAATTTTTAATGAATCAAGAACCATTAGAAGAAATTTTACGAGAAAGAAAAAACTATTACAAAAGTATTAACAAAGATATTGATTTTTGGCTTATTCTAGATGTAAATATTATTCCATGTAATCTTAATACAGAACAATCAACAAATTGTTTGGCAGCTATTATATCACTGGATAAACAATTTATTCAATGGTTAAAATTAAGAATAGGATTTGTAAATATTGGAAATTTTCAATCTAAAAATATATTAAATTTTAGCTCAAAAAGTCATGAATCACTGTCTGAAAAAAGTTTTTCTTGAGCTGGCGTCACAAATAAAGTTAAAATTTCTTGGCTAAAAGTTTCTGCTGCTTTAGATTTATATCTATTAGGGTTAACAATTATAGACAGCATTCTTTTAATTGTGACATTCTTTATTCGTGCCCAATGTAAAATACCTAATTCTAACTCTTTAGCAATGGCAGAAACAGAAACAAATGCTGCTCCTAAACCTGACTGCACAGCATTCTTTATAGCTTCTATGGAATTTAATTCCATTTCTATTTTAAATCTACTACTATCAATATCATGTTGATTTAATACCTTATCAATAACTTTACGTATCGTTGACTGAGTATCTAAAGCAATAAAGCGAAGTCTATATAAATCTTCTTTTTGTATATCAGATACCTTAGAAAAAGTATGTGAAGTAGGTAAAATAAGAGCTAATTCATCCTCAGCATATGATGTAATTTGTAAAATCTCTTTTAACTCATGAGGTACTTCACCACCTATAACAGCTAAATCAACTTGGCCATTAGCTACACTCCATGAAATTAAACGTGTGGAATGTACTTGAAGTTGTACCTTTACTTGAGGATAACGTTGACGAAAAAGACCTATCAATCTTGGCATCAAGTAAGTTCCCGTTGTTTGACTAGCACCTATCACTAAAGTACCACCTTGTAAATTTTGAACATCTTCCAAAGCTCTGCATGTCTCTTCACACAAAGCTAAAATTCTACTACCGTAACCTAACAAAAGACTGCCAGCTTCAGTTAAAGTTGCTTTTTTATTATTACGAATAAATAAAGGCATATTAAGTTGTTTTTCCAAATTTTGAACCTGTAAACTAACAGCAGGTTGAGATACATATAAACTATCGGCAGCTTTCTTAAAGCTACCTTCTCGAACAATTGCTTTTAAAATTCTTAACTGATCTAAAGTAAAAGGCAAATCTCTCATAAAAATATTTGATATTTTACAGAATAAATACAAATGCAAAACATTATATAATTGCTATTTAATTAAAATAATAATAGGCATACTATTGATTTATATTCCAATTTAAAAATTTATTTATGATATTCTAATCAATATAATAAATACATATTATATTATTATATTGAATGAGATTATAATATAATTTAAACATAAATTTAATTTATTAACTAATAAGGTACATATGGATATTAGGCTTTTAATCGTTTTCATGCCTGTATTAGCAGCAGGTTCTTGGGCATTATATAATATAGGCAGATTAGCGTTACAACAATTTCGAAGTATGTAAATAAGTAAGATACACAGCATAAATATAACATAAGTTATATCTATGCTATAAAAATTAACTATTTAAAAATTTGAAAAAAAAATAATTCTTTTAATCTTTCAGGAAAAAACTTATAATTAATCACATACATATCTAATATATTAAATAATTTTAATCTAAATATTATGGCGGTTCCTAAAAAACGTACTTCTAAGACTAAATCTAAGACCAGAAAAGCTACATGGAAAAAAAAAGCATATATAAATGCACAAAAATCTTTATCTTTAGGTAAATCTTTAATATCTGGCAAAGTTAATAGTTTTTTATATATTGAAGATAATAATAAAAAAGATTAAAATACTAACAGAATTAAAAGAATCATATTACTATGATGTAAATCTATAGCAAGAAGTATTAATGAATATTACTTACATATACAATAAAAATATATGTATCTTAAATAAAGGCCTTTGTCTTAGCTTAAAAATTCATCAGTCAAGAGACATATGGCTAATTAATTGTGCAGAAGGATCTCAAAACTATTGCATTAAATCGAAAACAAAAATTAATCGTATTTATGGTATTATCATTACTAGCTTACACATTAATCATATTGCTGGGATAATAGGCTTCTTATCAACATTAAGCTTAATTAATAGAACTAACAATCTGTATATTTATGCACCAAAAGGCATAAATAAATACCTAAAGCTAATAAAAAGATATGCTAAAACAAATTTTAAATATAAAATATATTTTTTGGTGTTAAGAACAAATGCAATACTAAACATAAAAAACAATATTATATATTTTGGAATTAATCAACAAAAAAATTATGCTCTTGTTTTTTTGAATTACGAACAATATAATCACTTCAATTTAAAGAAAGCTAAAATATTTAGAGTGTCACCAGGGCCAATTTATAACAATTTAAAAAAATGCTCTAACATGCTATTGCCGGATGGATTAATATTGAATGGACATCAATTTATTACCATGTATGAAAATGGCAAAAAAATAACCATTACATCAACAAAACATCATATTAGACCATTCTACGAATTTAACTGGAAAAATAATTTTTGCTATTCTGAACATTAAACTATTACTTTTTAAATCAAGATAAGAATATTAATATAATGAGATATGCTATCATTGAAGCAGGCGGTAGACAAATATGGGTAAAACCCGGTCAATTTTATGACATTAATTACATAACAGCACAGCCTGGAGATATTATTAAGCTGAACCGAGTTTTACTAATTAATACCAACGATCAGGTAATAATAGGAAAACCTTGTATAAAAAACTTTTATATAAAAGCTAAAATTTTAAAGCATATAAAATCTAAAAAAACTGTTGTTTTTAAAATGAAAGCAAAAAAAAATCAGCAAACTAAAACAGGACATAGACAGAATAAGACAAGAATTTTCATTGAACAAGTGGTAAATTTAAACTAAAAAAGTATAAAATAAGTAATTATTATGGCACATAAAAAAGGTAGCGGAAGCACAAAAAATGGAAGAGATTCTAATTCTAAAAGATTAGGTATAAAAAAATTTGGTGGTGAATCAGTAAAAACTGGTAATATTATATTAAGACAAAGAGGTACCAAATTTAAAATCGGCAATAATGTAAAATTAGGAAAAGATGATACAATATTTGCTTTAATTAATGGCACAGTAAAATTCACAAAAAAGAAGAAAAAAAATACTCAAGTAAGTGTAAACCCTTAAATCAATAAAACTAGAATCGATAGTCAAGAGGATTTACTTTAGAATTTCGTATTATTTATTTATATTGATATTTAGCTATGTTTAAAAAATGGTAAAAAAAATAATCATTTCTCATTTTAATAATATAGCGGCAATTTTATATGGCAACAAAACTCAAGAAATTATTGTAATCAACCAACAATATCAAATTAATGATATTTATATAGGTGTAGTACAAAAAATTTTCTCTAGTATCAATGCCGCTTTTATTAAGTTAGGTAAATATGGTAAAAGCGGATTTATACATATTAATGATATTAAGCCTTTAAAAAAAAGAAGAAATGGGCATAATATTTCAGAAATATTAGCTATCAATCAAATGGTTTTAGTGCAAGTGATAAAAGAACCAACATTACATAAAGGACCACGATTAACAACAAATGTAAATTTAATAGGTAAATACTTAATACTTATGCCTTTTTGTAATACGATAAACATTTCACAAAAAATCTACGATGAAAACGAACGCATATATTTACATTCATTAGCTATATTAATAAAACCTATGGCAATGGGCTTAGTAATTAAATCATCAGCACAAGGTATAAAAGAACAAGAATTGTCTCAAGACTTACAAGAACTTAAAAAGCAATGGGACTTTATTGAGAAAATAGCTTCTATAACAAAATTACCAAAACTAATTTATAAAGATGAAGACATTATAAAAAAAGTTATTAGAGATAATTACAATAAGAATATAAAAAAAATCATTATTGATTCTAAACATGGCATTAATCAACTATATTATCATCTAGAAAAATACTCTGTTAACTATTCTAATATTAATAAAAAGCTTCAATTATACAAAAAACCGGCATGCATATTACATAAATTTCAAATTAGAGAAAGTATTATAAAAGCATTAAAGCCGAAGGTACAATTAGAATCAGGAGGACATCTTATTATTGAAACCAATGAAGCATTCACTGTAATAGATGTTAATTCTGGTTCATTTAATAAGCCCAATAATTCTAAAGATGCTATCTTAAAAACAAATTGTTACGCAGCCCTAGAAATTGCTTACCAACTAAAAATCAGAAATATTAACGGAGTTATTGTTATTGATTTCATTGATATGAAATCTCAAAAAGACCAATTGCAATTACTGGAATACTTTAATCAACTGCTAAAGCTTGATCATGCCAAGCCACAAATTGTACAACTGTCAGAACTTGGTCTAGTGGAATTAACTCGACGACGTAGAGGTCAAAGCTTACATGAAGCTTTTCACTGCAATACAAATAATAAAACTTATAATCAAATTTTTTTAAGACAGTCTTTACAAAATCGAAAGTACAATGATCAAGCAAAAAATGACAATATACATAAAAATATAAATACATTGTTTTTTTACAAAAAATTTAGAAAAAAAATTAAATTAACAATAAAAAAATTTCAATCTAAAGATAACTATCAATGTCTACATTTTATCTATTTTGACTCTTTGAATACAATCAAATTGTTTAAACCTAAAGCAAATTTTTTAGTACCTTTATACGTATATTCTTATTTAATAAGAAAAAAATAAAAACAATCAAGTTATATTACATATAACTTGATTGTTTTTATCATAGATCACACAATTGTATTCTGAAAACTAAGACTAATTAGCCGTTAATAGCTGGTGCTACTAAAGCAACTGGTAAAGATTCAGTAGAAGCTAAATCTAGAGGGAAGTTGTGAGCATTGCGTTCATGCATTACTTCCATACCTAAATTAGCTCTGTTTAAAATATCTGCCCAAGTGTTAATTACACGACCTTGGCTATCTACAACTGATTGGTTAAAATTAAAACCATTTAAATTAAAAGCCATAGTACTTACTGACATTGCTGTAAACCAAATACCAACAACAGGCCATAGACCTAAGAAGAAATGTAGCGAACGAGAGTTATTGAAACTAGCATATTGGAAGATTAAACGACCAAAATATCCATGAGCAGCAACAATGTTATAAGTCTCTTCTTCTTGACCAAATTTGTAACCATTATTAGCAGATTCATTTTCAGTTGTTTCACGAATTAGACTAGAAGTAACTAAAGATCCATGCATAGCACTGAATAAAGAACCGCCAAACACACCAGCTACACCTAATTGATGAAAAGGATGCATTAAAATGTTGTGTTCAGCTTGGAATACAAGCATAAAGTTAAAAGTACCAGAGATACCTAGAGGCATACCATCAGAGAAGCTTCCTTGTCCAATTGGATAAACAAGAAATACTGCTGCTGCAGCAGCTACAGGTGCAGTAAAAGCTACAGAGATCCATGGGCGCATTCCTAAACGATAGCTTAATTCCCATTCACGACCAATGTAACAACATACGCCTAATAAAAAGTGTAAAACAATTAGTTGGTAAGGACCACCATTGTACAACCATTCATCTAAAGATGCAGCTTCCCAAATAGGGTAAAAGTGGATACCAATAGCTGCAGAACTAGGAATAATTGCACCAGAAATAATATTGTTACCGTATAATAATGATCCAGCAACTGGTTCACGGATACCATCGATATCAACTGGAGGTGCAGCAACGAATGCAATGATGAATACAGATGTAGCTGTTAATAGTGTTGGAATCATTACAACACCAAACCAACCAATATATAAGCGGTTTTCAGTGCTAGTGATCCAAGTACAGAAACGTTCCCACAGGCTTGCGCTTTCGCGTCTTTCTAAAGTAGCAGTCATAATAATAAAGAGAATTTAGGATTAATTAGGATACTTCCCAAGCAATACAACTTGTTAATCCTATTATTACAATCTAATTACATAATTGTATATAATTGTTTTGAATATTTAAATAAAGCTCAGTAAGATAAAAAATAGAAAACTTGACCTTTAAGCAACTATCGTTAAAACTATACTATAAACATAAATGATGATAAATATAGGATTTCACTATAAAAGTTATATATTTATCTACATATTTTACAATTACAATTATAAATTATTACAAATGTCACATTTTAGCAGAATTAAAACTAGTATAAAGGATATCCATATACTAAATAAAACTTTAAACGACTTAAAATACGAACATAGCAACTGTCAGCAAGAAATTATAGATAGCAATGGAAATACATATGAAGTCAATATTGCAATTCAAAATGGTAGTAATTTGTTTGGATTTGCATGGGACGGCCAAGAATATAATCTTATAGCAGATTTACAATTATGGAACTATAGTATTTCAATAAATATGTTTATGGATCAAATTTTACAAAAATATGCAGTTAATACAATTTTAAAATCCAGCTTAAAAGAAGGTTTTAAGTCAATCAGTCAAAAAAATTATCATGACGGATCAATTAAACTTATACTACAAAAATGGAATTAAGACTTAATTGTATAGTTATTATAAAATGCGGACGGAGAGACTTGAACTCTCACGAGATTACTCACTAGAACCTAAATCTAACGTGTCTACCAATTCCACCACGTCCGCTAATATTAACTAAATCATACCAAAATTAAATAGCTAGCACAAGCAAATATCAATCAAAAGTTATCTTAAAAATCTTGCGACATGTAAAATTTTTTGGTATGATTATTTCTTATATAGAGTCTATTCCTCAGTAGCTCAGTGGTAGAGCAATCGGCTGTTAACCGATTAGTCGTAGGTTCAAGTCCTACCTGAGGAGATTAATATATAGAAAAAACAAAGCTCACATGCCATACATCAATAAACTGAATCTAGCTATCTACACATGCCAACAAAATCTATCAATAGCAATCTACGATAACTCTCATGCTCATGATAATAGACAATACATTATATTATTTATAGGTGGTATACTTACAAGCTTAAACCCATGCTTTATTTCAATTTTCCCCATATTATTTTCTTATATTAACACTAATAAAGATATTAATAATACAATTAAAGAGATAATTTTAGGAATATCAATAAGCATGACAATTATGATAGCAATAAGTACAATACTTAATCAAGGATATAAAAATATAAGTTGCTATATACCTTATTTAACATCAGCAGGAACTATAGCTATAGGATTAAACTTATTGCAAGTCTTATATTTACCTAATTTAAATACGGACAAGTCAATATTTCATCTATCAAAATTTCATAAGGATTTAAAAAACTATATAATTGGTATCATTTTAGGCTTTAGTTCATTATCATGCACAACATCTATTACTTTTGCATTAGGACAAATGATTAACACATTAGATAATATAACTTTAAGTGTTGTGTATATAATAATTTATGTACTAGGCTATATAAGTCCTATTCTTGTATTAACTAATATAAATTTTTTATATATTAAATTAAATGATATGACAATAACATGGAATACTATAGCATATCTTAATGGGTGCTTTATTCTGGGTTTAGGTGTTTTTAATTTACTAGAAACTTTATTAATATAAGTTCTTATAAGTTATTTTTTATTCAAATATATATAGTACATAGATATGAAAATTATTCAATTAAAAAATATGGTATGGATTTCGATTAAAAAGTTAGCTAATTTAAATACTTCTATATTTATTTTCTTAGTAATAGCCTTTATAAGTATAATTGGAACAATCATTGAGCAAGACCAAAATTTACAGTTTTATCAAACCAATTATCCAATTAATGATAGTTTTACTAGCCTATTTAATTGGAAATTTATCAATACTATAGGTTTAAATCATTTATATACTACATGGTGGTTTTTAGTCATATTGTTTATTTTTTTTCTCAGCTTACTAACTTGTACTTTATCTACACAGATGCCTAGTTTAAATAATGCTAGAAGATGGAAATTTATAAAGAAGAGTCAAAATATTAAACATACTACCACTAAAAATTATATAGATATTGAATCAATTAATAATATTATTAATAGTTTAAATAGTAATAATTATTATATATTTCAAAAAAACGAAAATATATACGCATATAAAGGACTAATTGGTAAAGTCTCTCCTATTTTTGTACATATTAGTTTAATTATTGTCTTAACTGGTGCAATAACAGGACAAGTAACTGGATTTACTGCACAAGAAATGATACCTTCCCATGAAGTATTTCATATTGATAACACAATAAAATCTGGCTTATTAAGTAGTTTACCTAATGACTATTTAATTGAAGCCAATGAATTTCTTATTATATATAATCAGGATCATTCAATTAAACAATTTGTATCAAAAATCAGAATAAGTAATTACAAAAAAGATTATATAGCTAATGCACATATTTCAGTCAATAGACCATTTAGGTTTAAAGGCTTAACATTATATCAAACAGACTGGCAAATAAACGGAATTAGAATACAAATAGGAAAAAGCCTTATAATACAAAAAAAACTCCATAAAATTCAATTAAAAAATCAAAATATATGGGCTTGCAATATACCATTAACTAACAATGACTCTATTATTCTTATCGTAAAAAACCTAATAGATCAACCTACCATATATAATGGCTCCGGGGATTTTATCACACAAGCAAAAATGAATAAACATCTTTTAATTAATCAAACATCTTTCAAAATTAAAGAAATAATGACTAGTACAGGGTTACAAGTTAAAACTGATTCAGGCATTATAATTGTTTATATAGGCTTTGCAATACTTATGTTAAGTATAAGCTTAAGCTATTTTTCGTATTTTCAAGTTTGGATTATTAATAACGGTAATAAATTATCATTAATAGGCACAACAAATAGAGCTATGATGACTTTCGAAGAAGACCTTAAACAAATTGAAAAACAATATATCAAGGATAGGTATCAATTAAATCAAAAATAAAAAATTTTTTATGATTAGTTTACCACCATGAGTCCATAAGCTTTCTGGATGAAACTGAATACCCTGAAGTAATTTATACTTTCTGTGACGTATACCCATTATTTGATTATCTTGAGTCCATGCAATAACTTCTATTTCCTTTGATAAATTATTCTTATCAATCAATAAACTATGATACCTGGCAGCCACAAAAGGATTATTTAATCCTTTGAATAGAACAGTATTTGAATGCCAAATATCACTTATTTTTCCATGCATAGGATAATTTAGTTGATAAATTCTACTACCATAAACATAACCTATACTTTGATGACCTAAACATACACCTAAAATAGGTATTTTGTTAGAAAAATATTTAATCACTGCTAATACATAGCTGATTTCATCAGGACTACCTGGACCTGGAGAAATGATAATATGAGTAGGACTTAAAATATTAATTTCATTAATGGATATTAGATTATTTCTCATGACTTGAACGGAAAAACCTAACTCTCCAACATACTGAACTAAATTCTGGGTAAAACTGTCGTAATTATCTATAATTAAAATCATTTTAAAATTAAATTTACAATACAAAGCAATATCTACCAAAAACTACTGGACTACACCATACAAAGATGAACTTAATTGAGCTTGCTTATTTTGTTTCATTCGCCCAGCCAAATATGCTGTTCTACCAGACATAACTGCTAAACGCATAGCATATGCCATATTTTCAGGTATTCTAGCTTTTGCAATTGCTGTATTTAAAAGAACAGCTGATGCACCCATCTCCATTGCTTGACTAGCTTCACTCGCAGTTCCTATACCAGCATCTATTATTACAGGAACTTTAGCATTTTCTATAATAATTTGTAGATTTAATTTATTCTGTAACCCTTGACCAGAACCTATTGGAGAACCTAATGGCATAACAGCTACACATCCTATTTCTTCCAATTGTTTAGCTAACAAAGGATCTGAATTGATATAAGCGAGTACAGCAAAATTTTTGCTAACTAAATACTCTGCTGCTTTTAAAGTACCTAAAGGATCTGGGAGTAAATAATTAGGATCAGGTATAACTTCTAATTTTATAAAACAATTATGATACTGCCCCAACTTTCGAGCCATTTCCCTTCCTAAAAAAGCAATTCTGATTGCTTCTTCAGATGTTTCACAACCAGCCGTATTAGGTAATAACCATAATTTATTCCAATTCAAGCCATCAATTAAATTACTCTTGCCCATATTTTTAAATTTGTGTGCTCTACGAATAGAAACAGTAACAATTGAAGCTTGACTCATTTCTATACTTGATTTAGCTGCTAACAAACTCTGATATTTGCCAGTACCAATCATCAAGCGAGAACAAAAAGTATGATTATTGATTTTTAAATTATCATACTTGAACACAGAAGAATTCATTGCTTATTATTTGATAGAAATATTCATACAACTATTTGATTCACAAGTAAATATGATTAAAAATCAGAAGCATTTGAAAAATGCTAGCATTCTATTGTAAAATCAACATAAATTATATAATAGGCTTTTATCTTAAACAAATTTAAGTTAATATTAACTTAACTTAGATATATATATAAAAATAATCAAAAACAAGCAATAAATAAGCACTATGTTGAATCAAGCACCTTTATGGATAATTATAATTATTAGCTTCATTTTTTTGACTTTTAGTATTAAAATTGTACATCAAATTTATTTATATACAATCTCTTCATTCAAAAGCTATGATAAAAAAAATATTACTATCATTGATCGTATTGGTTCTATTTTACCTTATGGACTTCCATTGTTAGAAGGATTACAAAATTTTGGACAACAAATTTTACCTGATTATCCATTTAATTTAATGAATATATATAAAAGAACTTTTATGCCTTTAGTTATATTCTACGTCACACATCCTGCATTAGCATTTATAATATTTTTTGCACTATATTATTTATTTGTTAGAGCCAAAAGTCCTATACCAGATAGACCATTTATAAGGTTTAATGTACTGCAATCTATTTTACTGTTCTTAATTAATTCATTGCTGGGAGTAACTTTTAGAGCTTTACCAATTGAATTTAGAATGAGTTTATATGGATTAATGCTATGCAATACTTTGCTTTGGTTTGTAATATCTACAATAACATACTCTATTACAAAATCTATACAAGGTAAATATGCAAAAATTCCTGTCATTTCACAAGCTGTAACTATTCAAATCAATAATCAAATATAATAAATTAAAATGCTAAATAGCTACGAAACAATCTATATTTTAACACCAGACGTCAATGAAGAAACAAATATTAAAACCGTAAATGAATATAAATCTCTTATTAAACAGTATGGAGGACAAAATATTTTCATACAACACAAAGGAAAACGTCATTTAAACTTCAGCATTAATAAAAATTACGATGGATTATATGTACAAATTAACTATGAAGGAAATGGAATTATCGTAAAAACTTTAGAAAAAGCAATGAAATTTGACGAAAATATTATAAGGTATTTAACAATTAAACAAAATAACAATCATGTACAGAATATTCACATTTAATATTAGCAATTTGATCTAAATATTAAATATGGATATTAATATAAAAATTACATCAGCATAAATCCAATTAGTTTATCT